GTAAGAGATATAAAACACTTTGAGCAATATGACGGACGTTTAGAAAGTTTCAGTCCAAGAAAGCTACTAAATGTCTTAAGGGCTATACCTAAAGGTAGACGAATAGAAATGTTGTATGGACGTTTTCTGGAAAAGCATAAAGTAAAGCCTTTGTTCTACCGTACACAGTTAATTTTTTAAAGTAAGTATGATGGGGTAATATGGGACAAAAAATAAATCCACTTGGTTTCAGACTTGGTACAACCCAAAGTCATTATTCTCTTTGGTTTTCACAACCAAAAAACTATTCGGAAGGTCTACAAGAAGATCAAAAAATAAGGGATTGTATCAAAAATTATGTACAAAAAAATACAAAAACATCCTCAGGTGTCGAAGGAATTGCACGTATCGAAATTCAAAAAAGAATAGATCTGATACAGGTAATAATTCATATGGGATTTCCAAAGTTATTAATAGAAAATAGACCACAAGGGGTCGAAGACCTAAAACTAAATGTACAAAAAGAATTGAATTGTGTGAACCGAAAACTCAACATTGCTATTACAAGAATTGCAAAACCTTATGGGCACCCTACTATTCTTGCCGAATTTATAGCCGGACAACTAAAGAGTAGGGTATCATTTCGAAAAGCAATGAAAAAAGCTATCGAATTAACCGAACAAGCTGATACAAAAGGAATTCAAATCCAAATTGCAGGCCGTATCGATGGAAAAGAAATTGCACGTATCGAATGGATAAGAGAGGGTAGGGTTCCCCTACAAACCATTCGCGCGAAAATTGATTATTGTGCCTATACGGTTCGAACTATCTATGGGGTATTGGGTATTAAAATTTGGATATTTATAGACGAGGAATAATAAGCCTTTACTTGACTTGTCTTTCTGTTTCGATTTAACGATGGAACAAAAAATGACAACCTTTTTCATTCTTTTTTCCACCCAATGAATTCTAATTTTTAATCCCATAAGGTTTAATAAAAATTCGATTGACCTTTTAATAAAATTGCCATGCTTAGTGTGTGACTCGTTGGTTTTTGTTAAAATTAAAACTAAACAAAAAGAAAGAACACATAATACGAAGTATAAACTAATAACTATAGAACTAATAACCAACTCATCGCATCACATTATCTGGATCCCAAGAAGCAATCAAGATACGCTATTTTAGTCCTATCATTGTAGCAACTCCATTTTGGTTTGGCATAAACAATTAAAATTAATTAGATTTATTGTCAAACAAAACAAAATTAAAAAAAAAAGGATACGGATAAATGGAAAGTTGAGAGAAAGAAAAAAAAAATGAATAGAATAGATATACGATTCCAATATGTAAGGTCTTTGAAACATCTCAGAAAATAAAATGTAATAAAGCATCAATACAGATTCACACATAATTATATGATATAAATCTGTTCATAGAAAAAAAGAGCTTCGAGCCAATAACGACTAAGAGGGTTGGCTCAAGAACAAATTTCATTAAGAGCTCCGTTGTAGAATTCAGACCTAACCATTAATCAAGAAGCGATGGGAACGATGGAACCCGTGAATACATAAGATTCAATTCAAAATGAATCCTGATGATTCAGCGGAAAGGATGGCGGAACGAACCAGAGACCAATTCATATATTCTGAAAAATGAGAAGCTAACTCTACAGCTGAAATAGATATTGAAAGAGTAAATATTCGCCCGCGAGAATTCCTTTTTTTCTTTTTATTGAATTCGTCATATTTTAGCAATCCAATATGAAAAAAAAAAATTTATAATAAAGAAAATGAAAAATAAAGAAATAATATCGAAAAAAAAACAAAAATATACAAGACAAAAAAGAACTAAACTAGATATTTAATATTTAATTATATACCCAAAGAAAAATATCTAGTAAACTGGATGAATCTAAAAGAATTTATTGATTCAGTGTATTATTACATGTATATATTAATTATATAAAATTAAATATTCATTTTTTGAATTTTTTCATGCGCGAGGAGCCGGATGAGAAGAAACTCTCACGTCCGGTTCTGTAGTAGAGATGGAATTACAAAATAACCATCAACTATAACCCCAAAAGAACTAGATTTCGTAAACAACATAGAGGAAGAATGAAGGGAATGTCTTATCGAGGGAATCGTATTTGTTTCGGAAGATATGCTCTTCAGGCACTTGAACCCGCTTGGATCACGTCTAGACAAATAGAAGCAGGGCGACGGGCAATGACACGAAATGCACGTCGCGGTGGAAAAATATGGGTACGTATATTTCCCGACAAACCAGTTACAGTAAGACCCGCGGAAACCCGTATGGGTTCGGGGAAAGGATCTCCCGAATATTGGGTAGCTGTTGTCAAACCAGGTCGAATACTTTATGAAATAAGCGGAGTGGCCGAAAATATAGCCCGAAGGGCTATCGCAATAGCGGCATCGAAAATGCCTATAAGAACTCAATTCATTATTTCAGGATAAGAATGTAGAACTAAAGGAAATGGATCTTTTGGATAAAAACAAATGGAAGTTTTTTTGGACAAACAATATTTCTTTTTCTTTTTCACCCTTTGCATTTATTTGTGCATTGAAAGAACAGATAAAAACAAAATATGATTCAACCTCAGACCCATTTGAATGTAGCAGACAACAGCGGGGCTCGAGAATTGATGTGTATTCGAATCATAGGAGCTAGTAATCGCCGATATGCTCGTATTGGTGACGTTATTGTTGCTGTGATCAAAGAAGCAATACCCAATACGCCCTTAGAAAGATCCGAAGTGATCAGAGCTGTAATTGTACGTACCTGTAAAGAACTCAAACGCAACAACGGTATGATAATACGATATGATGACAATGCTGCAGTTATCATTGATCAAGAAGGAAATCCCAAAGGAACTCGAATTTTTGGTGCGATTGCCAGGGAATTGAGACAAAACTTTAGTAAAATAGTTTCATTAGCTCCTGAAGTATTATAAGATGAGAAACAGGGTATTTGAATGAAATAGTAGATTGTGTATCACGTATATACCTTTCCTTTTTTATTATTAATTAATAATAAACTAATAAAAAGACATGTTGATTATATCAAATTTTTGGGACACCACGTATTTTAGTTCATCATGGGTAAGGACACTATTGCTGATATAATAACCTCTATACGAAATGCTGACATGAATAGAAAAGGAACGGTTCGAATAATATCTACTAACATCACCGAAAACATTGTTAAAATACTTTTACGAGAAGGCTTTATCGAAAATGCGAGAAAACATCAAGAAAAAAACCAATATTTTTTGGTTTTAACTCTACGACATAGAAGAACTAAGAAAGGTCCGTATAGAAATACTTTCCATTTAAAAAGGGTCAGTCGACCTGGTCTACGAATCTATTCTAACTATCAACGAATTCCTAGAATTTTAGGTGGAATGGGGATTGCAATTCTTTCTACCTCTCGAGGTATAATGACGGATCGGGAGGCTCGACTAGAAGGAATTGGCGGAGAAATTTTATGTTATATATGGTAATCCCTATAATATCCGAGTTGGATCCAAAATTTCCTAGTTGTGAACAAAAAAAGAGAAAGGACGGCTTGTCTAATATCACTCCTCTATTAGTTGATACTTTAAGGGGGTTTTGCCTCGAATGAAAGAACAAAAATGGATTCATGAAGGTTTAATTACTGAATCACTTCCTAATGGTATGTTCTGGGTTCGTTTAGATAATGAAGATCTGATTCTAGGTTATGTTTCAGGAAGGATACGACGTAGTTCTATACGAATCCTGCCGGGAGATAGAGTTAAGATTGAAGTAAGCCGTTATGATTCAACCAGAGGTCGTATAATTTATAGACTCCGCAACAAGGATTCGAACGATTAGGCAGTTTTTCAACTTCAACACTCCTTTCTCCATGAATACAATTCGAGATTCAAAATATCAAGAAACTTATTTTCTTCCAATAAATAAATTAAAAATTAAAACAAGGAATAACAAATATGAAAATAAGGGCTTCCGTTCGTAAAATTTGTGAAAAATGTCGACTGATCCGCAGACGGGGACGAATTATAGTAATTTGTTCTAACCCAAAACATAAACAACGACAAGGATAATCATCCTACTATACGAAAAACTAAAAAGAATTTTCTAAAAGAAAAGAAGTGCTAAAAGATTGAATTGATGTAAAAAAACGGAAGGCTTTGTTTTGACATGAAATGGATATATCCATAGATCTTTGACTCATATTTATGAGATAATAAAATATGGCAAAACCTATACCAAAAATTGGTTCACGTAGAAATGGACGTATTAGTTCGCGTAAAAGTGCACGTAAAATACCAAAGGGTGTTATTCATGTCCAAGCAAGTTTCAATAATACCATTGTGACTGTTACAGATGTAAGAGGTCGAGTGGTTTCTTGGGCTTCTGCCGGTACTTGTGGATTCAGGGGTACAAAAAGAGGGACACCATTTGCGGCTCAAACCGCCGCGGGAAATGCTATTCGTACAGTGGTGGAGCAAGGTATGCAACGAGCAGAAGTCATGATAAAAGGTCCTGGTCTCGGAAGGGATGCAGCATTACGGGCTATTCGTAGAAGTGGTATATTATTAAGTTTCGTACGAGACGTAACCCCTATGCCACATAATGGCTGCAGACCTCCTAAAAAAAGACGCGTGTAGAAATAAGAATTGAAGAGATTTCAAGAGAAATAAATGATTCAAAGATATGATCAATTTTGTAAAATATTACTATGGTTCGAGAGAAAATAAGAGTATCTACTCGGACACTTCAGTGGAAGTGTGTTGAATCAAGAACAGATAGTAAATGCCTTTATTATGGGCGCTTTATTCTCTCTCCACTTATGAAAGGTCAAGGTGATACAATAGGCATTGCGATGCGAAGAGCGTTGCTTGGAGAAATAGAAGGAACATGTATCACACGTGCAAAATCTGAGAAAATACCACACGAATACTCGACCATATTAGGTATTCAAGAATCAGTACACGAAATTTTAATGAATTTGAA